ATACCTTTAAAGTCTATATGCGATGGATAGACTCCTGAAACCATGACATACTGGCTTACTTGAACAGAATAGCTTCCTAAAAGAAAGGGAAGGGTTAATTCTACAAAAGAAAAAAGCCTTTTTCACGAGGTACAACTCCAAAATTCTTTTTTTTTTTTTTTTGTTACGTAATTGACCATAGATTAATTCCCTTTTTATGTAGGAGTATTGAATACACCTACAATTCTGAGCTTCATATTACTCCGGCAAGAAACAAGAAACATGTCAGAGCCAGGGCATCCCAATCGGATTGAATGGGATGACAGATACTAATTCCTGTAAAAAAAGAATTTCGAGCAAATCACACATCGCAGTATACCAGGCCTTCTAATTCTTTAAGAGGTTTATCTAAAAGATTCGCGATATAACTTGGAAGACGTTTCAAATACCACACGTGAGTTACTGGGCATGCCAGTTTGATGTAACCCATTTGATATCTTCGTACTCGAGAATCAACAAATTCGACTCCGCATTGTTCACAAAATCTCAAGTCTTCTTTTTCATCTCCGATGACTCGATAATTTCCACAAGCACAAATTCCACTTTTTATAGGACCAAAAATTCTTTCACAAAATAATCCATCTTTTTCCGGTTTATTCGTTTTGTAATGAAAAGTATAAGGTTTTGTCACTTCTCCAACTATTTCTCCATTAGGTAGAATTTTAGTGGCCCAAGCACTTATTTGTTGAGGCGAAACTGATCCAATTCGGAGTTGTTGATGTTTATACCGATCGATCATAGAAGAAAAATTCTGATTCGTTCCGATTCATTTCGATTAAGCTTCCTTTCTATTAATCCGGAAATTTTTCTCAGATACAAGGAAATGGTTCAGTTCCAGAGCCAAAGATCGTAGTTCTCGAACGAGCAATCTAAAAGATTCTGGAGCATCCTCGGGGTTAGGTATTATTCCGCCAACGATCGTAGTCCCAAGTACTTCCTGGCGAGCTCTAATATGATCCGATTTATAAGTAAGCATTTCTTGTAAAATATGAGCAACACCAAATCCCTCTAGAGCCCAAACTTCCATTTCTCCTACCCGCTGCCCCCCTTGCTTCGCCCTTCCTCTAAGGGGTTGTTGTGTAACAAGTGCATAATGTCCGCTGGAACGTCCGTGAATTTTATCATCCACTTGATGAATTAATTTCAAGATATAGGGTTTTCCTATTATAACAGGCTGTTCAAAAGGCTCCCCCGTTCTTCCATCAAATATTCTGCTTTTTCCCGGATATTCGGGTTCAAATACCCAGGGATTCCCTGTTTCCTTACTGGCTTCATATAATTCCGAAAAGACTAGTTTTCTCGAAGCCTCTTGTTCATATCTCTCATCAAAAGGTGCTATTCGATAATGTCTGTCTAGCAGACTACCCGCTAATCCCAGCGAGCATTCAAATATCTGTCCTACATTCATTCGTGAAGGGACTCCTAATGGATTGAAGACCATATCAACAGGTCTTCCATCTTGCAAATAAGGCATATCTTGTCTAGGTAAAATTTTGGAAATAATACCCTTATTTCCATGTCTTCCAGCTACTTTATCACCTACTTTGATTTCACGTTTCTGTGAGATATATACACGAATAATTTCTGGATTATAACTAGAACTCCCCTTTTTGCGGATCCATCTCACATCAATAACTCGACCCCTACCACCTATAGGTAGTTTTAAACAAGTTTCCTTTGAAGTGGATACCTGAATGCCCAGTATGGCTCGTAATAATCTATCTTCCGGGGCATACGATGATTCTTTCGCCATCTGGGGCGTTAATTTACCTACTAAAATCTCGCCCGTCTCGACCCAAGATCCAAGCATCACAATTCCGTTTTTGTCTAAATTTCGGAGTAAATGCGCCTCTAAATGTGGTATTTCATTAGTGATCCTTTCGGGGCCTTGACTTGTCACATGAGTCTGAATTTCATATTTACGGATGTGAAAAGAAGTATAAATATCTTCATATACCAGACGTTCACTAATAAGTACCGCATCCTCAAAATTGTAACCTTCCCACGGCATATAAGCTACTAAAACGTTTTTTCCCAACGCGAGTTCCCCGCCAACGATAGCGGCACCATCCGATAAAATTTGTCCCTTTTTAATGCATTTACCCTGCTGAACCAGGGGTTTTTGGTGCATACAAGTATTTTTGTTGGAACGTTCATACATAATTAATGGAATGCTTCGAGTATCTCCATTACCTGAGAAAAGGATCTTGTTAGTATTGGCATAAATGATCTTTCCCTCGTGTTTAGCTATAGCGAGAACCCCTGAATCTAGAGCCACTTGCCTTTCTAATCCGGTTCCAACAATGCACTTCTCAGACTTAGAAAGTGGAACTGCTTGACGTTGCATATTAGAACTCATTAAAGCCCGATTCGCATCATTATGCTCGATAAAAGGAATGAGGGAAGCTCCAACAGAAAAATATTGGAAGGGAAAAATACTTCGAAGATGAACTCGTTCCCA